CAAGGAACGAAAAAAGTTGCAATTTGCCTCTCCCGCCCAGCGTGTGTGCCTACCAACTCAACAAGTAGTTTGAGTTGTTGAAAGGATTCCGTTGAGAAATGAAGAAGGACAAACAAGCGAGAAAGAATTCGAGACGAAACTGCTGGTGGGTAATCTAACCAAATGATGAGGGATTCCTCGAGAAGTTAACAATTAGTCCTCATATTGAATGATTATGAATTATTCAAGGAAGAATGGATTTGAGACATACACGAGGAAGGTTCCGGGAGCAATATCAGTTGTGAATCTCTTATGAACCAAGAGCCGTGTGAAGTAAGAATTTCATGCACGGTTCTGAATGAGCGGAAAGATCGGAAATCTTCTTTTCGACTCTGACTCTCCTATACCAGTCGTTGCTTTTTTCTCTGTTACCTCTAAAGTAGCAGCTCCGGCTTTATTTACGCGACTCTTCGGTCTAATTTTTCCACATTTCCCTAATGAGTGGCATATGGTGGTAGGATTATTAGCTGCCTCTAGCATGATATTAGGAAATCTAATTGCCGTTACTCAAATAAGCATGAAACGTATGCTAGCTTATCCCTCTATAAGCCAAATTGGATATATTATGATTGGGGTACTTGCTGCAGACCCGGAGAACGGTTACGCAAGTATGATAACTTATACGTTTATTTATATACTCATGAATCTGGGAACTTTTGCTCGTATCACCTCATTCGGTTTACGAACCGGAACTGATAATATTAGGGATTATGCGGGATTATACATGAAGGATCCTGTTCTAACATTCTCTCCGGTTTTACGTTCACCATCCCTAGGGGGTATCCCTCCACCATCCGGTTTTTTTGGTAAACTCTATCTCTTTTGGCATGGATGGAAAGCTGGTTCGTACCCATCAGTTCTGGTAGCGCTCGTCACAAGTGTCATTTCTATCTACTATTATCTCAAAATAATTAAATTAATGTTCACTGGGAAGAATGGGAGGAGCGATGTATCCACAACTTATATACGAAATTCATTAGTTTCTCCATCAATTTCAAAAAGTTCTATTGAAATAGCTATGATCATTCGTGCACTAGCATCAATCCTATCGGGTATATTAATAGATCCCATTATCGGGATCACACGGAATACTTTATTCCAGACCCACTTCTTGTGACGCGAACTCTTTTTTTTTTCGAATGATTTTTATTAGAAGCCGGTTCTGCTGTCCCAACTAGTCTGTCTCTGCAACTTACGAAATAGTTATATCTTCTTCGGTAATTGATCCTGACATTCTCCTATCTAGCTTGTATTTGTCCTTTCGCACCCGGAATGACTTGCTAGGAAAATGATCACCCGTCTACTCCGGAGGAGATATAAGTATTTTCGCGCGATGCACAGCTGGGGTTGGGCAGTGACGACCCATGCTGCTACATCCAAGTGTTTAGGCGGAAGGAGAATGCCTATCTTTTCTGCATCTTCATATGTTATTATTTTATTGATACTGAAAAAAAGATTTGCTTACGAGGCAGGCGTGGGCTTGTCAGGTCGTGAAAGAAGAAACTTTCTGTAGGAAGAGGGAATCAACCACCCCTTTAGGGATGATTGATTGCGGGCGGGAATAGATTTGAACCCTCCTCGGCCGTCGTCAGTATGAAGTGGAACCTTACCACTCCATGAAAAAGCAATGAGTAATGAAAAAGGTCCAGGTACCTCGTCTAAACCTGACCCGAGTGGAGTCTCCCAGTAAGTAAATTTGGTAAAAGAGAGATGAAAATTCGGTTCAGCAGTTGACAGGTATATAGATATACTCGTATAATAGGATTGGTGAGCGTAACTCCACTGCGTTTCCCTGCTTCGAAAGAAGGGTAGGCATACTAGACTCAAAATGTAGTACCGCATAGTACGGAGGTTCGAATCCTACGCGAGGCGTCCAGAGTTCTCGCATTTCTGGAAGAAGTCCCTCGACTTCTCGCTTCTCACCAATGGAACCCAAAATTTTTACTTGGTCGACTTCCATGCCTGTCTCCTCGAGTGAAGCAGCACCGGAAATGCCTTTTCGACTCGAGAGACGAGTGGGTCCTATTGCAAAGATATGTTAGGTAGTAAGCCCCACCTTTTTTTGTCTTTCCGAACCAAGACTGGGACGGCAAATCCTAACATCCGAAAGTGTTGGAGCGAGACCCGAAACTCAAGGGATAGTCTTACAGATATAGGAGATAGAAAAAAAAGAGAGAGAAAGAAGAAACAGAAAAGGACGACTGAGATATGAACGTGATTCCTCCAAAAAAGTCGAATGTCAAAAAATTTGAATGTAAATGAGATGAACCCAAAATCTTAGTAGTTGGTTGCTTGGTGTCTCATCAAACACACGGGGGGGTGGGACTCAAAATTCCACCATCCCTTCCTTGTTCCCAAAGGACTCCAAATCCTTCGAATGGGACTCGAAATCCCATCCATAAGCCAAGTATCTGGTTAGATACCCCATACTTGGAGTTTTCATTTCAACTTTTAGAATACTAAATTATCGACCGAGCAATAGATGAATAAAATTCTTCGATAGCTATCTTCGGTGTAGCTCCCAAAAATACACGCCGACTCCTCCCGAGACAAAATAAAAGATCCCAAGATAGAAGGGAGATTTCATCTGGAGATGATTGATTGCGGGCGAGGAGGGATTCGAACCCCCGACACCGTGGTTCGTAGCCACGTGCTCTAATCCCCTGAGCTACAGGCCCCGACCCCACTGGATCCGTTCCGGGATTCACTTCTACGAAATAGACTGGACTGGAACCAACTTCTTCTTCCCCCCCATCTATCTATTCCTATTCTGGAGGTTGGTAAAGACGCGTAAGCCCAAGATTCCCTCCATTCATTGGCATTTTTTCCCTCACCGAGAAAGGAGTGAAGAGATGTTCTATATGGAGTTCTGGATAGAGATGAACCCTACGAGAATGAAGGGCATTCCTTTTTTTTTTATCCTGGCGTCGAGCTATTTTTCCGCAGGGCCCCCCCTGCAGTATTGTCACCGCGGTAGAGTTTCACCACCAAGTTCGAGATGGATCGGTGTGGTTCCTCTACGCCTGGGACACCAGAATATCAACCCTTGAAAGAGGATACGCATAGAATGGGGAAGAATTCATCAGTTTGAGTCTACGACTCCAGTCCGGAAGACACACCAGAAGTAGGGATGCACTTTCCAAACAATCTTCTGACCCGCTTCTTCCTCTATCCGAAGAAGGGGGATAGAGGAAGAAGCGGTACGAAATTTATTTCAGACCCCTAAATTAATAATTAATAGGCTTGCTGTCACACAACCAAATACTAGGTGGCATTGCCTGATCAATTTGGTCAAGTTTTGCGGGAACAAAGTTCAAACCTCTCGGTCTGTTAGGATGCCTCAGCTGCATACATTAC